TGGGTTTACAGGTTGTACTTTTCCCGTTAGTCCATAAGGATCGGACACCCAGATTCCGGGACCATACAAGCCCGTTACATGAAATGCACCAAAACCAAAGCAAGCCAACCCTGAGAGAAATAAATGAATTCCAAAGATCTTGGGCAAATCCAAAGAAGGTTTTCCTGTACGTTCATCACAAAATATTTCTAGATCCCAATACACCCAATGCCAGATAGCTGCCAAAAAGCATAAGCCAGAAAACACAATATGTGCCCCAGCTACACCTTCGTAACTCCAAATACCCGGATTCGTTACAGTCCCGCCTGTGATACTCCAACCTCCCCATGAATTGGTTATTCCTAAACGAGTCATGAAGGGTATAACGAACATACCCTGTCTCCACATTGGATCAAGAACAGGGTCAGAAGGATCAAAAACCGCTAATTCATACAGAGCCATCGAACCAGCCCAACCAGCAACCAGAGCTGTATGCATTATATGAACCGAAAGCAACCGACCGGGATCATTCAATACAACGGTATGAACACGATACCAAGGCAAACCCATGGAAATACCCCTTTATCAAAGATAAATAGACACTGTGTAACTTTATTGCGTTGGAAAAGAGGAAAAGACTATACTATGACTATCCTATGGACCCCGCTTGCTCTTGTTCAGCGGATTTTTTCAGAACAAGGGTTCAGATTTGTTCTATTCTGTTGGTAATAATGTAACAATTCTGTTCGTAGGAACAAAGAGAAGCAGATTTATTCTATACTCGATAAGTACCAATACGCAACGGGGGTTGATACCTTTTTCTATGAGCGAAAGGGTCCCCATTTATTCATCATTAGAAGGCCCTATTCGTAATAATTTTATTATATTCATTATTCATTCTGCATTTTTTATGACTTTAGGAATTTTTATAGTCTATTTTTATAGTCTATAGAATCTATGTATAAAAGAAATACGATAAAAACCAATACTCAATACTATAATATAAAGCCAATCAAACCCTATTTTTTTTTTACGTTTCCCCATCAAAGTGAAATTTTCAATTTTAAGTAGGAGATCTTTTCATTTTATGCCTATTGGTGTTCCAAAAGTACCTTTCCGAAATCCCGGAGATGAAGATGCATCGTGGATTGATATATAGTGCGACTTGTCAGATATATTGAGTCATTTGGGATTTCCCCGTTCTCTCCCCCGAGAGAGATAGCCCCCCTTTCACCTAGATAAATTCATGGAATCATCCAAAATTTGGAGCGTGAAAAACAATGAGAACCTTTTGGGGGAAAATTCATATTACTTACTATTATATTCTATTATGGTTGGCTTGGTTGGACTAAAAAAATGAAGTATTCAGGCTCCGTTTAAAAAAAAAAGCCAATCGGTAATATATCGATGATTTTTACTTGTACCATAACTGATTCCTATATTTGGAAATTGAAATAGATCCTCTTTGTCAGGTATCTCAAACTTTAATAACTACTTGGTAGAAGGTATGACATGAATTGAAAAAATAAAGTCATAACAAAAAGAAATGGTAATGGGAGCATTTGTTCTATATATACAAATCAAAATGGGGCGAATCCTTACCCGGAGAAGAGCAGAAACCTAAATAAAAGAAACTCATTCAGGAACAAGAAAATGCCATCGGAATTTGGATGAAATCTCGATGAAACAATACATCAATGAGAAGTTAACTCGATAAGTTTAGTGACCCCTTTTCTTCTTCTTCTAATAGATAGAAAAGCGAAAAATAGAAAACGGAGTTCGTCTTTATTGAAAAATCGAAGAAAATTTCGCTAGACGTCAGAAAAACCTGTTATGAAAAAAAAAGAAAGGGGCTGGAATCTATACATTGATTCTTTTTCACAATTTTTTTGAACCGTATGCGTCAAAAGGCGCATGTACGGTTCCTAAGGGAAACAATTTCCCCTAATCAACCGACTTTATCGCGAACGATTCCTGTTTTTAGTTCAAGAGGTTGATAGTGAGATCTCGAATCAAATTGTTGGTCTTTTGGTATATCTTAATATCGAAGATGATACCAAGGATATTTTTTTGTATATAAACTCTCCCGGGGGAGATGTAATATCTGGAGTAGCTATTTATGATATGATGCAAACTGTGCGGCCAGGTGTCAGTACAATATGCATAGGATTAGCCGCTTCAATGGGATCTTTTATCCTGGCCGGGGGAGCAATTACCAGACGTGCAGCATTCCCTCACGCTTGGCGCCAATGAGGTTTTTATTTGACAAAAAAAAAAGAAGACTATGCCTTCGTTATATGAATATATGAATGTCAATATAATATTAAGTAATAATAGCATGGCACTTCGAATTCGATATTCAATTTTTTTTATTGTTTTTAAAAACAAAAACATTCGATTATGTATCGAGAGAGGAGTATGAACTCAAAGGCATTTCCGATTTTCTCTTATCTATCGGGAGTCCAGTTCAGCGTCACAAACCTTTTTTGTTTTCATGCCAGGGGGTACTTAAGAATATGTAAGTCACGATTTTTTCATTATTTGATCGGATCAAAAAAGAAACTTTGGGATTGCTAGAGACAAAAAAATCATAAATAGAACTATATAAAGCAACGGAGCCATCATAATATTTTTCAACTTCTCCGAAAGGAAGGGTGGCAATTTGATCATTTACCCATCTGGTTCTGATAGATTCTATTTTTTTTCTCTTTCTTCAATGGAAGGGAGGGTTCAGGATCCATTTTATTGTAGAGCCGTATGCAATACCCAAAAGATGCCTGTACGGTTGTTCAATTCTATCGTTTGCCTTCGCTTTTTCATGCGAGCTAGAGGAACATTTTGTTATATCATCAGGGTAATGATCCATCAACCTAGGACTTCTTTTTTTGAGAGTCATGCAGGAGAACTTCTCTTGGAAATGAAAGAAGCGTTGAAACTGCGTGAACGCATCGCAGAGATTTATGCACAAAGAACCGGCAACCCTACCTCGATCATATCCCGAGACATGGACAGAGACGTTTTCTTTTCAGCAAGACAAGCCCGAATTTATGGAATTATTGATGATATAGAGTTCTCAGATGATGAAGAGTTCTTAAGGGGTTGATCTTGTAGGGATTGTATTCATATGGATTTCGTTCAAATATGTGATTTTAGATTTGATCTCCGAGTTGAATATACATTCTATTAAATGGAAATAGAAGGAATTCATCATCAGTCGGTTAGGATCAATCTAAACCAGACCATTATATTATGTATACAATTCAACATGCCAACTATTAAACAACTTATTAGAAATCCAAGACAGCCAATCAGAAATGTCACGAAATCCCCCGCTCTTCGGGGATGTCCTCAGCGTCGAGGAACATGTACTAGGGTGTATGTGCGACTCGTTTAGATTATCAGCTGGCACATAACAAAAGAAAAAAAAAAAAGAACTTTTCCAGTATAAATGGTCAGTATCTGAGTGAATGGGATAGAATGGAAGAAGGAACTCCACTCATTATTAAACTCTATCATATCCCTCTATTGTGTATAAAGTTTATGGTTTCCATTGGTGCAAATCCAATTACCTCAATTGAAGATGAGAATAAATTCTCCATTGGTAGCAAATGGTTATCCATTAAGCGGAGGAAATCCTATTTAAAAAACATAACGATTAGGCTCCCACTCTGGCAAGAACGGACTAACAGGGCCAGCTACCCCAGCTAACTTTCATACTTAAATACCGTTACTTTATAAGTAGATCTCGTTGTGAAAGACCTATTACTGGAAAATTCATGGGTAGAGCCAAAGAATGTGAACTATACAAGTTCCCAATAACGTTGATTAGTTGATTAAATGAAGTGAAAGGCTCCGGTGTATAGAGAAGACCTCACCGTTTCAGAAGTAACCATAGAAACGAAGGAACCCCACTATTTCTTTATCTAGTTTTATTTATTTATTTTTTTTTTACTCTATTTTTTATAGGAAAATAAAATTTCTTATGTCTTTCTTATTCTTGTTTCGTGGTAAAATACCTAAACAAAAAAAGAAAAATCGTGGTTGGGAAGGTTATAGTAGCAAAAGCCATTGGAATTTTTATTTTATACATTGGAGAAATCCGTTTTGTTAGTTTTTGTTAGTTATAGTAATAGAAGACAGAGTAAATAAAAGAATAGCTGAAAGAAAGAAAAAATGAGTTATTCGAAAAAGTTTCATTTATTCCATGACCAGAATTAAACGGGGATATATAGCTCGGAGACGCCGAACAAAAATGCATTTCTTTGCATCAAGTTTTCGAGGGGCTCATTCAAGGCTTACTCGAACTATGACTCAACAGGAAAAAAGAGCTTTGGCTTCAGCTCATCGAGATAGGGATAGGCAAAAGAGAGATTTTCGTCGGTTGTGGATCACTCGGATAAACGCAGTAATTCGCGAAAGAGGAGTATCCTATAGTTATAGTAAATTCATACACGATCTGTACAAGAACCAATTGCTTCTTAACCGTAAAATACTTGCGCAAATAGCTATATCAAATAGGAAATGTCTTTATATGATTTCGAACGAGATCATATAAAAAAAAAGTAGATTGTAAAGAATCCAACGGAATATTTTCAATGGAGTTCCCGGAGAATGAACTCCGGGAAGGTAGAGTAGAAATTACGATGATCAAATCTGATAAAATAGTAAAACACGTTCAATCCAAAAAGATTTCTGATTCATTTTTTTCTTATGACACGATAATCAAATATAGATTCACGGATTTTTCGAGCAAAACACCAATCCGCATTTGAGTTCGGATTGGAATTATGATTCAAGTGAAGTAAGCCTATTTCTTTTTTTTATTTATTTGGAATTTTTCTTTCTTTTGATCTTTATTTTGATTTCTAGCTTTCAAAGCATTAGTTCTAGCGGTCGACTCGCTTATTTGAAATCCTTTCCTTTTAAAGGGTAACAAAGATAAAATACGAGCTTGTTTTATCGCAAGAGTAATTAATCGTTGTTGTTTCAAGGTCAATCTATTCACTCGTCTAGATAATATT